AATTTTTATTCGATGCAATTATAGTGGATTCCAAAAATAAAAAAATTATAAAAAAATCTACAAGAATAAAAAAAGAAATAAGTAAACAAATTCCTCGATGGTCATACAAATTAATCGACGATTTGGAACAACAAGAGGGTGAAAGTGAGGAGAACGCGGCAGAGGATCATGAGATTCGTTCACGAAAAGCCAAACGTGTAGTAATTTTTACTGATAATCAAGAAAATCCTGATCCTAATACTTATAACAATTCCAAAACTAAAGATACAACTAATTTTGATCAAACAGGCGAAGTGGCTTTGATACGTTATTCACAACAATCGGATTTTCGTCGAGATATAATAAAGGGCTCCATGCGAACGCAAAGGCGCAAAATAGCTATTTTGAAACTGTTTCAAGCAAATTTACATTCTCCCCTTTTTTTGGACAGAATAGACAAATTTCTTTTTTTTGCTTTTGATACTTCTGATCTGATGAAAATAATGTTTATAAATTGGATGTGTAAAAATGCGGAATTCATAATTTCAGATTCTACTTATACAGAAAAAAAAACAAAAGAAAGTGACAAAAAAAAAAAAGAAGAGGGCAAAAACAAACGAGAAGAAGACAAAAGAGAAGAAAAAGTTCGTATAGAAATAGCCGAAACCTGGGATAGCATTATTTTTGCTCAAGCAATAAGAGGTTGTGTTTTAGTAATTCAATCGATTTTTCGAAAATATATTCTATTACCTTCATTAATAATAGCTAAAAATAGCATTCGTATGCTATTATTTCAAATTCCCGAATGGTCCGAGGATTTAAAGGATTGGAATAGAGAAATGCATGTTAAATGCACCTATAATGGAGTTCAATTATCAGAAACAGAATTTCCGAAAAACTGGTTAACAGACGGTATTCAAATAAAAATCCTATTTCCTTTTCGACTACAACCTTGGCACAGATCTAAGTTAAAATTCCTTTATAAAGATCCAATAAAAAAGAAAAGACAAAAAAATGATTTTTGTTTTTTAACAGTTTTGGGAATGGAAGCTGAACTTCCTTTTGGTTCTCCCCGAAAAGAGCTTTCACTTTTTGAACCCATCTTTAAAAAACTAAAAAAAAAAATTAGAAAGTTGAAAAAAAATTGTTTTCTAACTCTAACAATTTTAAAAGAAAAAAGAAAACTATTTCTACATTTACCAAAAGAAACAAAAAACTGGTTCATCAAAGGTATTCTATTTCTAAAAGAAATAATAAATAAATTTTCAAAATCAAAAAGAAATCCAATTCTATTATTTGGATTTAGAGAAGTATATGAATTAAATGAAACTAAAAACGAAAAAGATTCACCAATCAATAATCGGGCTATTCATAAATTTTCCACTTCAATTCGATCTATGGATTGGATAAACTATTCAATGACAGAAAAAAAAATGAAAGATCTGAATGCCAGAACAAAGACAATAAGAAATCAAATAGAAAAAATTACAAAAGAAAAGAAAAAACGATTTCTAACCTCAGAAAGAAATATTAGTCCTAACAAACTAAGTTATAATGCTAAAAGATTAAAATTAAAATCATCAAAAAATATTTTACAGATATTAAAAAGAAACAATGCTCAATTAGTCCGTAAATCATATTTTTTTATAAAAATTTTGATTGAAAAGATATATATAGATATCCTTCTAGCTATCATTAATATTCCGAAGATCAATGTACAGTTTTTTTTTGAATCACCAAGAAAAATGATTAATAAATACATTTATATGTATAAAAAAAAAGAAAATCACAAAAGAATTGATGAAACAAATCAAAATACACTAATTCACTTTATCTCGATTATAAAAAAGGCATTTAATTATAGTAATATTAACAAGAACTCACAGATTTTTTATAACGTAACCTCCTTGTCACAAGCATATGTATTTTACAAATTATCACAAGTCCAAGTTATTAACCTATATAAGTCAAGATCTGTCCTTCAATATCATGGAGCATCTCTTTTTCTTAAGAATGAAATAAAAGATTTTTTTGGAGTCCAAGGAAGATTTCAGTTCAAATTAAAAGATACAAATTTTAGAAATTCTGTAATGAATGAATGGAAAAACTGGGTAAAAAGTAATTATCAATATAAATACGATTTATCTCAGATCAGATGGTCTAGATTAATATCGCAAAAATGGCGAAATAGAATGAATCAACGGCCTATGATTCAAAATAAAGATTTAAATAAATGGAATTTATATGAAAAAGACCAATTAATTCATTATGAAAAACAAAATAATTTTGAAGTAGATTTATTATCGAATCAAAAAGATAATTTTAAAAAATACTATAGATATAATATTTTATTATATAAATCCATTAATTATGAAGATAAGAAAGACTCATCTATTTATGAATTACCATTCCAATTAAATAATAAGCAAGAGATTTTTTATAATTACAAAATAGATAAAAGCAAATTATTTGATATGTCGGGAGGTATCCCTGTCAATAAGCATCTAGCAGAAGATGAGATTATCGATACGGAAAAAAGCTCACATAGAAAATATTTTGATTGGAGAATTCTCCATTTTTGTCTTAGAAAGAAAGTCGATATTGAATCCTGGATCGATACCGGAACCAAACAAAAAAAAACCCTTTTTGATTGGATGGGAATGAATGAAGAAATACTAGATCGTCCCACATCAAATTTAGAATTTTGGTTCTTTCCAAAATTTGTGATACTTTGCAACGCATATAAGATAAAATCATGGGTGATACCAATCAAATTACTTCTTTTAAATTTTAATGGAACTAAAAATGTTAGTGAAAATAAAAAAATCAACAGAAAGAAAAATAACGATCCTTTTATATCTATATCATCGAATGAAACAAAATCCATTCAATTAAATCAATTAAAGAATCAAAATCATGAAGAAAAAGAGTCTGAGGATCAAGTAGATCTTGAATCAGTTCTAGCAAACCAAGAAAAAGATGTTGAAGAAGATTATGCAAGATCAGACAGGAAAAATCGTAGAAAGAAAAAGCAATACAAAAGTAATACGGAAGCAGAACTTGATTTCTTGCTAAAAAGGTATTTATGCTTTCAATTAAGATGGGATGATTCTTTAAATCAAAAAATAATCAATAATATCAAAGTATATTGTCTCCTGCTTAGACTGACAAATCCACGAGAAATTATTATATCCTCTATTCAAAGGGGAGAACTGAGTCTAGATATTCTAATGATTCAGAAAGATTTAACTCTTACAGAATTGATGAAAAAGGGAATATTGATTATCGAATCAACCCGTCTGTCAGTAAAAAATGATGGAAAATTTATTATGTATCAAACCATAAATATTTTATTGGTTCATAAGAGAAAACAACAAATTAATCAAAGATACAGAAAAAAAAACTATATTGATAAAAAGAATTTTACTGAATCTATTGTAATAAATCAAAGTTTAACTAGAAATAAAGACAAAAAGAATTATGATTTACTTGTTCCCGAAAATCTTTTATCCTCTAAACATCGTAGAGAATTGAGAATTCTAATTTCTTTCAATTCAAAAAATGGAAATGATATAAATACAAAAATTATCACTAATAATAACATAAAAAACCGCGCTCACATTATAGATAAAAGCAAACGTTTTGATAGAGATAAAAATAAACTAATTAAATTAAAACTTTTTCTTTGGCCCAATTATCGATTAGAAGATTTAGCTTGTATAAATCGCTATTGGTTTGATACCAATAATGCTAGTCGGTTTAGTATGGTAAGGATACATATATGTCCACGATTAAAAATTCAGTAAAGGTGCATTTGTCATATATATCCCACAGCATATCTAATCTAGTATATGAAATATATGAAAACAAGTGAAAATAAGGAGACGCCCATATACATTGTTTTACATCCCATATTCCATTCTAATATATGGAATTCAATCATGTATCAATTCTATCTAGAAATGAATCAATCCAATTTTTTTTTTATTCGGCTAGAAATACAGAAAGGATGGTATATTTCTTCCCTTACAAAAGAAAAAAATATATATATATCTATATCTAAAAATCTAAAACGAAAAATTGGATTGATTAATGATAAATTTTATTTGACAAAATTAGGAATTCCTAACGAATTGAAGATTATTGTGTATACCAAATACAAACGAACTGACATTCTTATTTAATATTCCATTATTTATTATTACTGATCAATAAAACTATCTTAAAAAGGCGGGAGGAGGGGGATTTCATTTTATGGTAAAAAGTTCATTCATTTCAATTATTTCACAAGAAGACAAAAAAGAAAACAAGGGATCCGTTGAATTTCAAATAGTAGGTTTTACTAATAAGATACGAAGACTTACTTCACATTTGGAATTGCATAGAAAAGACTATTTATCTCAAAGAGGTTTACGCAAAATTCTAGGAAAACGCCAACGACTACTGTCTTATTTGGCAAAGAAAAATGGAGTACGTTATAAAGAATTAATTAGCCAGTTGAACATTCGGGAATCAAAAACTCGTTAATTTGAAGAGTCCTTTTTTTTTTATTTGATTTATTAGATCTTGAACTTGAATTTTGATGAACTTCTTTTCGTTTTCAGTAATTCATGGAAAAATAAATCGAGGAACCCCCTATGAATGTACCAGCTACAAGAAAGGACTTTATGATAGTCAATATGGGTCCCCACCACCCATCAATGCATGGCGTTCTTCGACTCATCCTTAGTCTAGACGGTGAAGATGTTATTGACTGCGAACCAATATTAGGTTATTTACACAGAGGGATGGAAAAAATTGCGGAAAACCGAACAATTATACAATATTTGCCTTATGTAACACGTTGGGATTATTTAGCTACTATGTTTACAGAAGCGATAACAATAAATGGACCGGAACAGTTGGGAAATATTCAAGTACCTAAAAGAGCTAGCTATATCAGAGTAATTATGTTGGAGTTGAGTCGTATAGCTTCTCATCTGTTATGGCTTGGCCCTTTTATGGCAGATATTGGTGGGCAGACTCCTTTCTTCTATATTTTTAGAGAAAGAGAGTTAATATATGATTTATTCGAAGCTGCCACTGGTATGAGAATGATGCATAATTATTTTCGTATCGGAGGAGTAGCAGCTGATCTACCTCATGGCTGGCTAGATAAATGTTTGGATTTCTGCGATTATTTTTTAACAGGAGTTGCTGAATATCAAAAACTTATTACGCGAAATCCAATTTTTTTAGAACGAGTTGAAGGAATAGGTATTGTTAGTGCAGAGGAAGCAATAAATTGGGGTTTATCAGGACCAATGCTACGAGCTTCCGGAGTACGATGGGATCTTCGTAAAGTGGATCATTATGAGTGTTATGACGAATTTGATTGGGGAGTCCAGTGGCAAAAAGAAGGGGATTCATTAGCTCGTTATTTAGTCCGAATTGGTGAAATGACGGAATCCGTAAAAATTATTCAACAGGCTTTGGAAGGGATTCCAGGGGGGCCTTATGAAAATTTAGAAACTCGAAGTTTTGATAGAGAAAGGAATCCAGAATGGAATGATTTTGAATATCGATTTATTAGTAAAAAAACATCTCCCGCCTTTGAATTGCCGAAACAAGAACTTTATGTTAGAGTTGAAGCACCAAAGGGAGAGTTGGGGATTTTTTTGATAGGGGATCAGAGCTGTTTTCCTTGGAGATGGAAAATTCGCCCGCCGGGTTTTATCAATTTGCAAATTCTTCCTCAATTAATTAAAAGAATGAAATTGGCTGATATTATGACAATACTAGGTAGCATAGATATTATTATGGGGGAAGTTGATCGTTGAAATGATAATTGATACAACAACAGTACAAGCTATCAATTCTTTTTCCAGATTGAAATCCTTAAACGAGGTCTATGGAATTATATTGATGCTTGTCCCTATTTTTACTCTTGTATTGGGAATCACGATAGGCATACTAGTAATTGTGTGGTTAGAAAGAGAAATATCTGCAGGGATACAACAACGTATTGGACCTGAATATGCCGGTCCTTTTGGAGTTCTTCAAGCTCTAGCGGATGGAACAAAACTACTTTTCAAAGAAAATCTTTTTCCATCTAGAGGAGATACTCGTTTATTCAGTATCGGACCATCCATAGCAGCCATATCAACTCTATTAAGCTATTCAGTAATTCCTTTTGGCTATCACTTTGTTTTAGCGGATCTAAATATCGGCGTCTTTTTATGGATTGCTATTTCAAGCATTGCTCCCGTTGGACTTCTTATGTCAGGATATGGATCAAATAATAAATATTCCTTTTTAGGTGGTCTACGAGCTGCCGCTCAATCGATTAGTTATGAAATACCATTAACTCTCTGTGTATTATCTATATCTCTACGTGCGATTCGTTGAAACATAAATTTTTCCCTATTCCCTTTTTCTTTATTAGGAAGAAGGTGAAATTAATTGAATATATATCTTTATTTTTTTATTCATCATTTGGATTGATGAACTAAATTAGATAGTTATATGAGTGAAAGAAAACAGCTTCTAAATTTGCAGTAAAAAAAATCGAGACTCATTTCTTATGTACAATAGTAAAGCAGAAATAAACATAAGAAGATGAGATCATTTGTCCCAAAATAGGTTGATTAGTCATCCTGGCTTGAAAGCGGGCTCAAAGAATCAACCTTATTGAGTTTTTACTATCATTTATATATATATATTACTGTAATGCTACCGAGCAGTTGAGTAAAAATAAAGATGAGTGGATGGTTAGGAACACCAAGATACATAAAAGATTAGTAATAGAATTATCCAAAATAAAAGAATATTAATTGGGGCTTTAAATTAGTAGAAATGATCAGGCAGTACTCCCCATGATTCCGATCCAGAGTACGCTCCTATCCACCAATTAAACGAATGACTATCAGGAACGAACTAATCCTTTCCTTTTTTTTTTTAGAAGGAAGAATAGGAACAAAAAAAAAGAGATCCTTTTTATTCTTTCTTTCCTATATCGATATTCATAGAAATCGAATTCGTGTCATAATTCATGAACTAATGGAATGTCTAATTCTTTTTCGTAATCGAAAATGATAGGTTGAAATATTTATTGGTATTTCTACAAGAAGTATTTTATTGAAAGATTTAAGTTATTGCTCAAGAAAGAAAAATTGAAATTCTTAAAAGATGAGATTAATTCAGAAGTACTTTATTTTAGTATTATAACAGACAGAATTACATTGGTCAAATTTGGGAATTCGGGGGCATCTAATAGATTTGGATCCTATCTATCCTACAAATATATCGAGATAAATAATACGATCTGGCCCTTAGATTTATTTATGGCCTTCGAGGAGCCATATGAGGTGAAAATCTCATGTATGGTTCTGTAATAGCGATGGGAACAGTGATGTCATCACCGACTATGATTATCTAACAGTTCGAGTACAGTTGATATAGTTGAGGCACAATCAAAATATGGTTTTGGGGGATGGAATTTGTGGCGTCAACCTATAGGATTTATCATTTTTTTAATTTCTTCCCTAGCAGAATGTGAGAGATTACCTTTTGATTTACCAGAAGCAGAAGAAGAATTAGTAGCAGGTTATCAAACCGAATATTCGGGTATCAAATTTGGTTTATTTTATGTTGCTTCCTATCTAAACTTATTAGTCTCTTCATTATTTGTAACAGTTCTTTACTTGGGCGGTTGGAATATCTCTATTCCGTACATATCCGTTCCGGAGTTTTTTGATTTTGAAATAAATAAAATAGGTAGAGTCTTTGGAACAACAATGGGTATCCTTATTACATTGGTTAAAACTTATTTGTTCTTGTTCATTCCTATCACAACAAGATGGACTTTACCTAGACTAAGAATGGACCAACTATTAAATCTTGGATGGAAATTTCTTTTACCTATTTCTCTTGGCAATCTATTATTAACAACCTCTTCCCAACTCTTTTCACTATAAAGTAATTCTTTTCTATATTTATAGTTTGTCTCAAACAAGATAAAGAAACAAATATAAAATTATTCATAGAGATTCACGATATGTTCCCTATGGTAACTGGGTTCATGAATTATGGTCAACAAACCATACGGGCTGCAAGGTACATTGGTCAAAGTTTCATGACTACCTTATCCCACGTAAATCGTTTACCTGTAACTATTCAATATCCTTATGAAAAATTAATCACATCGGAGCGTTTCCGCGGTCGAATCCATTTTGAATTTGATAAATGCATTGCTTGTGAAGTATGTGTTCGTGTATGTCCTATAGATTTACCTGTTGTTGATTGGGAATTGGAAACTAATATTCGAAAGAAACGATTGCTTAATTACAGTATTGATTTCGGAATCTGTATATTTTGTGGCAACTGTGTTGAGTATTGTCCAACTAATTGTTTATCAATGACTGAAGAATATGAACTTTCTACCTATAATCGTCACGAATTGAATTATAACCAAATTGCTTTAGGTCGTTTACCAATGTCAGTAATTGACGATTATACAATTCGAACAATTTTGAATTCACCTCAATCTTTAATCAAAATGGGCAAACCCCCTTTGATTAAAGATTGATTGAAGAGTTATTTTTAATCATTAAACAAAGATCTAGGTTTGATCTAAAAGTCTGAAATGTTTTTTTTTTCATTTTGTTTGGTCAATAACTACAAAAACTACAAATCCCAACTAGCGATTGGATTTGATTGATTGGTAAGAATTGCAGCGCAGCTTAATTTGGATTGAAAATCAATTAATATAGTCATAATTCTATCCATAATTATTTCGAAATAGAAATAAAAATTAAAGTGTCAATTTTTATTTTTCGAGAAAGAATCAGATTAGTCCGATAGCGGTACTGCAGTAATTTAAACCTTTTAGGATTTAATTCAATTAGGAACCCATTCTAAATAAGTTTCTCCTGGTCGGGTCAATAAAGTCATGAAAAAAAAGAATTTGATTTTTTTATCTTTTATTTTACGTACAATGAATTTACCTGGACCAATACATGATTTTCTTTTAGTCTTTCTAGGATTAGGTCTTATATTAGGAGGTCTAGGAGTGGTATTACTTACCAATCCAATTTTTTCTGCCTTTTCATTGGGATTGGTTCTTGTTTGTATATCTTTATTCTATATTTTATCAAACTCTCATTTTGTAGCTGCGGCGCAGCTCCTTATTTATGTGGGAGCTATAAATGTTTTAATTTTATTTGCTGTGATGTTCATGAATGGTTCAGAATATTACAAAGATTTGAATCTTTGGACTGTTGGGAATGGTCTTACTTCCCTAATTTGTACAAGTCTTTTTGTTTTACTAATTACTATTATTCCAGATACAACATGGTATGGGATTATTTGGACTACAAGAACAAACCAGATTATAGAGCAAGATTTGGTAAGTAATGGTCAACAAATTGGAATTCATTTATCAACAGATTTTTTTCTTCCATTTGAATTCATTTCAATAATTCTTTTAGTTGCTTTGATAGGTGCGATTGCCACGGCTCGTCAGTAATAAATTCGTCAGTAATAAATCTTTTAAATTGGCAATCGCAATCCAAATCAGACTTTGTTCTATGTTATCACATATATTTGAAGATTATTCATATATAAATTCTTTTATTCGATCTATATTCCAATCTATTTTTTTGTTTTGTACTTGTGATATTCTTATTCTAGTCAATCTAATCTATTGATGTTAAATTGTTGTTCATTGTTCATATTGAAATAAATCGAAATCAATAAGGAGTTGGGCGATGATGCTCGAACATGTGCTTGGTTTGAGTGCTTATTTATTTTCTATCGGTATCTATGGATTGATCACGAGTCGAAATATGGTTAGAGCCCTTATGTGTCTTGAACTTATACTGAATGCCGTCAATATTAATTTCGTAACATTTTCTGATTTTTTTGATAGTCGCCAATTAAAAGGAAATATTTTATCAATTTTTGTTATATCTATCGCAGCCGCTGAAGCAGCTATCGGGCCGGCTATAGTTTCGTCAATTTATCGTAACAGAAAATCAATCCGTATCAATCAATTGAATTTGTTGAATAAGTAGTATTAATCATATAAAATATTTAGATTCATTAATTTGAATTGACATGTATGATACATAGCGTATCTGATAATGTTTACAAAAACGTAAGAAATTAAAGTATCTTGGTTCTATCTCATGAGTCGATCCGAAATTGAATAGACAAATTCTGATAAATCATTGATTCATCTGGTGTCTAAATATATGATTCATTAAAAAATTTACTAGATCGAAAATTTATGACGTTCAAAAAAAAAAAATTATAGATCCAATGTCACATTCAGTAAAAATCTATGATACATGTATAGGGTGTACTCAATGTGTCCGGGCCTGCCCCACGGATGTATTAGAAATGATACCTTGGGACGGGTGTAAAGCTAAGCAAATTGCTTCTGCTCCAAGAACGGAAGACTGTGTTGGCTGTAAGAGATGCGAATCCGCCTGTCCAACTGATTTCTTGAGTGTTCGAGTTTATCTATGGCATGAAACAACTCGAAGCATGGGTCTAGCTTATTGATACTTTCCAGAAAAAACCACTTGAATACATTTGATTTTTTGTTTACCGACAAAAACCCGTACTAAAAAAAAAAAAATAAAAAAAAAATAGATTAGGTTTTCGAGTACGGGTTTTTCTTGTCCAAGTGTATCTTGTTTTTACCACGAATTCTTTTCCTTGGTTAACAATATTTGTAGTTTTACCAATATCCGCGGGTTTCTTGATTTTCGTTTTCCCTCATAGAGGAAATAAGGTAATTCGGTGGTATACTATATTTATATGTGTACTAGAACTCCTTTTAATGACCTATGCATTCTCTTATTATTTCCAATTGGACGACCCCTTAATCCAATTGACGGAGTATTATAAATGGATTAATTTTTTTGATTTTCACTGGAGATTAGGAATAGATGGACTTTCTCTAGGACCTATTTTACTGACAGGATTTATCACCACTTTAGCTACTTTAGCGGCTCGGCCAATTACTCGGGATTCCCGATTATTTCATTGTTTAATGTTAGCAATGTATAGTGGTCAAATAGGATTATTTTCTTCTCAAAATCTTTTACTTTTTTTCATCATGTGGGAGTTAGAATTAATTCCTGTTTATCTACTTCTATCCATGTGGGGGGGAAAGCAACGTCTGTATTCAGCTACAAAATTTATTTTGTATACTGCAGGAAGTTCTGTTTTTTTATTAATGGGAGCCTTAGGTATCGCTTTCTATGTTTCCAATGAGCCAACATTCAATTTTGAAACATCAGCTAATCAATCATATCCTGTGACCTTGGAAATACTATTCTATATTGGATTTCTTATTGCTTTTGCTGTCAAATCACCGATTATACCTTTACATACATGGTTACCAGACACCCATGGAGAAGCACATTACAGTACTTGTATGCTTTTAGCTGGAATCTTATTAAAAATGGGAGCATATGGATTGGTTCGAATAAATATGGAATTATTATCCCACGCCCATTCCCTATTTTCTTCTTGGTTGATAATAGTAGGCGCAATACAAATAATCTATGCAGCTTCAACATCTTCTGGTCAAAAAAATTTAAAAAAAAGAATAGCCTATTCTTCTGTATCTCATATGGGTTTCACAATTATAGGAATTTGCTCTCTAAGCGATATGGGACTCAACGGGGCCATTTTACAAATAATATCTCATGGATTTATTGGCGCTGCGCTTTTTTTCTTGTCAGGAACAAGTTATGATAGAATACGTTTTGTTTATCTTGACGAAATGGGCGGAATGGCTACTCTAATGCCAAAAATATTCATGATGTTCAGTATCTTATCATTAGCTTCTCTTGCATTACCGGGCATGAGCGGTTTTTTTGCGGAATTGGTAGTATTTTTTGGAATAATTACCGCCAAAAAATATTTTTTAATGCCAAAAATACTAATTACTTTTGGAACGGCAGTTGGAACGATATTGACTCCTATTTATTTATTATCTATGTTACGCCAGATGTTCTATGGATACAAGCTGTTTAATGCCACAAATTCTTATTTTTTTGATTCTGGACCACGAGAATTATTTGTTTCGATTGCTATCCTTCTGCCTGTAATCAGTATTGGTATTTATCCGGATTTCATTTTCTCATTATCAGGTGACAAGGTCGAAGCTATTCTATCTAATTATTTTTATAGCTAATTTTTTTTTTTAGGGAGTTATTATAAATAAAATAAAAAATAAAAAAGCAATCCTGTGATTTTTAAAAATGAAAAATTGTTATACAATAAAAAAAAAAACGGAATTGTAACCAGATATGTTTAGCATTTGCGAGAACCTTTTGAATCACTCCATTACTTGAGTCAAGTAATGGAGTGATTCAAAAGGTTCTCAACGACTTACCTGAAGCTTCCTATATATATGTTAAGCTGTCCTATGGTTATATTTGTCAAACTCTTTCTTCAATTCAATTAGATATTAATGTAAATGAACCATAACTATGTAGTCCTATTCCTAATAAATTAACCCCAAAATAGCATATCCATATTATAAGAAAACCGATAGAAGCGACAATTGCAGAATTTAACCCTTCCAAATTCTTATTTGTTCGAGTATGGAAATAAATCGCGAATATGGTCCAAGTAATAAAAGCCCAAGTTTCTTTTGGGTCCCAATTCCAATATGATCCCCATGCTTCATTAGCCCAGACTGCTCCTGAAAGAATACCTATGGTTAAAAAAAGAAACCCTATACTAAGAATACGAAAACCCCAATGATCTAATTGTTGAATCAATTGAAACCTGTAATAATTCCTAGAAGAAAGAAAAAAAGTATTTTTAAAAATATTGCTTTTTTCCATCATGTATTGGATCTCATCAACGGGAAATGAATAATTTAATAAATTGTTGTTTTTACCAACAATTCTTATGACTTTTCGAAATGAAATTACTAGAAGTGCTGCTGACAATAATGATCCACATAAAAGAGCTGCATAGCCCGATACCATCATACTTACGTGCATTATTAACCACTGGGATTGGAGAGCAGGTACTAAGATTTTAGATTGATGCATGTCGGTTAAAAGACCCCAAGTAGCAAAGCCTTGGGTAAAAAAAGTACTTGGTGCGGTTATTGTGCTAAAATTATTTTTATGTTTTTTAAAATATGGAACCATATGAATAATAGAGAAAATCCATGAAAGAAATATTAATGATTCGTATAAATCACTTATTGGTAAATGCCCCGAATAAATCCAACGAGTAATTAGTAATCCTGTTAGGCATAAAAAAGTAGTTAACATGCCTTTTTCTGACGAATCATAGAGTCCCACGAATTCATTGACTAATAAGGTTAGAAAATGAATTATAATTACAATTGAAACGACCGAAAAAGATATATGAGTTAATATATGTTCTAAAGTCAAAAATATCATAAAAAAAAGGGGGGAATGCTTTAATTATCCATAATTATACATACGGAATTGAATTTATTATAGGATTTATTCTATCCTTTTAATAATAATAATTAGATAATTTTAAAATGTTATGCCGCCACTCGGACTCGAACCGAGATGCTCTAGCACTGCTTCCTAAGAGCAGCGTGTCTACCGATTTCACCATGGCGGCTTGCTCAAAATAATAATAACTTTTTTTTATTCAATCGGCGAGCTTGAAGAAGTTAATTCAATGTAATATTTTTTTAGAAACATTCAAATTAATGAAAAAAAAAAAAATGAATTTTTTCAATTTTTCAATTCCAATTTCAACATTCCATTCAAGGGATTTCTGAAACTATTTAATTGTATTAATCCTTAGGGTTTCGTTAGGTAGAAAATTTGTGTTAAGGTTTAGCAACCCCATTAGGTATTGATTTATGGACATATCATATAACAAAAAAGTTTCGAGTTCTGTCCCGGACTTTAAAATTGAAAAATCTTATCTAATTTAATGTATATACCTTGATACATCATCCAGTCCAAGCATATGATCTAAACTAGATCAGTTAAAATTTACACATTTTTATCTCTTTAGTACTTCTTAAAATTGGATTGAAGGCATCAAAGGCTCTATTTTCTATAGTGATTAAAAATAATAATTGTCAAGACAGTTATAAAATAAGTTAAACTAAATTCATTTTTTTTTTTTTTTTTGATTGACTGATTCTTTAAAAATTTAAAAGAGATAAGAGTCGATGAATCATAAACAAGAAAGAATTCATTTTTATTAATTAAATTAATTAAAAATAATAAGATTTTTTTTATGGAACATACATATCAATATTTATGGATTATATCTTTCGTTACACTTCCAGTACCTATATTAATAGGAATGGGACTCCTACTTTTTCCGGTGTCAACAAAAAAACTTCACCGTATATGGGCTTTTCCGAGTGTTTTATTGTTAAGTATAGTTATGGTTTTTTCGACCGATCTCTTTATTCAGCAAATAAATAGCAGTTCCATTTATCAATATGTATGGTCTTGGACCATCAACAATGATTTTTCCTTAGAGTTCGGGCACTTGATTGACCCACTTACTTCTATTTTGTTAATATTAATTACTACGGTTGGAATTTTGGTTCTTGTTTATAGTGACAGTTATATGTCTCATGATCAAGGCTATTTGAGATTTTTTGTTTATATGAGTTTTTTCAATACTTCAATGCTGGGATTAGTTACCAGTTCGAATTTAATACAAATTTATATCTTTTGGGAATTGGTTGGAATGTGCTCTTACCTATTAATAGGTTTTTGGTTTACACGACCTATTGTGTCCAATGCTTGTCAAAAAGCATTCGTAACTAATCGTGTAGGCGATTTTGGTTTATTATTAGGAATTTTAGGTCTTTATTGGATAACAGGCAGTTTCGAATTTCAGGATTTGTTTGAAATATTCAATAACTTGATTTATAATAATGATAATGAGGTTCATTTTTTATTTGTTACCTTGTGTGCTTTCCTATTATTTTCCGGTGCAATTGCTAAATCGGCGCAATTCCCCCTTCATGTGTGGTTACCGGATGCCATGGAAGGA